TTTGTTAGGACCAAACTGCCAATGAAATGCATTAAGCCATTGCGCTAGTCTTTTCCACAAGAAATTGAATCATCGAATTGCATATCATATATAAGAATTATTTATGAATGATTGGCGCCTTGAATGGGAGTTTCTTGGTCCTGCCAATGGCTCTTATAAAAAAGTAAAGCGATCTCCTCTGATGAAGGATCAGGATCTGAAGAAGCGAAAGCTATAACTCGACTAAAAGGAGAGGAAGTTCCTCTACTGAAAGTGGTTGTGATAGGGAATAGGTAAAGGCCTTGCCTTATTCAAAAGTACCAGGAAGTAGAAGAGTCGGCATTACCTCTATTGAAGTTTTTTTCCAGCTATTTCAGCTCTGGGAGGAGGGACTACTTCTTTTCACTATTTCGAGATGCGTGAATACATTGAGAGATAGCCAGTCCTGGAAAGAGCAGATGTGAACAAAGCTAAAAAGGAAAGCAGACTGACTTCCATTTCTTTAGTAGGGGAGAAACACTCTTTCTTGGTTGACTGCTGGGAAGCTTGACTTGGTCTCAAAGGCTTGGCTAGAAGGCAGAACTCTTTCTTTAGTGGCAACAAGCCCAGAAGAATCGAATCATCGCCCAAAAGCAAGGGAATCAACGAACGATCTACGAATATCAACGGCTTTTCCCACGGTAAGAGGTAAGGGACAGGGTGAGGAACGAACAAGTAGCTAGGCTTTCCTGGTGGTTATGAAAGTAGCTTGGCCTTGGCTTAGGCGAGTGCAGTCACTTCCGGATGAAATGATTTAGGTCCCAAATCAGTAGCCGTTCCTTCAGCTCCTAGTTTCAAAGCCAAGTCAGCAGCTATGATATGAAAGCATTTCTTTCGAGATAGCCAGTCCAGGTGCTCGGGGCAAGAGCTAACCGTAGCAGTCTAAGGCCGAGATGAATCGATTGAAGAACAAATTCACTTATATAGGGAATCCGCCTTTCTTTTCGCCTCAACGCGGGCAACATTAGATTCGTCAGAGTCGCTAGCTCTTCTTTCTGTTTTCACGAATCCTTTGAACGAATCCTAGTTAGTTAGCTTGGCACTAGGAGTTGTCTAATCAAAAGGCGTAAGCGCAGCAGTTAGAATTTCATCCGCATCTGGCTTGATGACTGCTTTCCCATTCATAAAGTATACTCCTCTTTGGTTCATTACCCTCGGCGATGCGCACCTGGTAGTACCCCGGCTTTAGATCCAACTTGGTGAAGAAGCTTGCATCTCCCAACGGATCGAATAGGTCTTCTACGCGCAGAATCAGGTACTTATTCTTGAGGGTAACCTTGTTTAGATATAGGTTAGTCGATGCATAGACGTAGGCTCCCGCTTCTTCTGGAACAACACTGGGGCTTCATAAGGTGCTTTGGATGGCTGGATATACCCGGCGTCCAATAACTCCTCTGTCAATTTAAAGCAGGGCTCCGTCTCTGTTCTGAAAGAAAAGGAAGTAGTGCACTAGCAGGGAAATATAGAAGTTTGCCCTCCCCACAGAAGCCAGTAGCTAGAGAGGATAGGATGTGGTCGAAGCCGCTGGTAATACCCCCTAACTGGAGTGAACTCTCCCCTATAGTGGACTGGGGGATTGACATGTAGTTTGAGTCAAATTATGGAATTGAAACGGAGTTGCATTAACTTGAGAAAAACTTGTGTCCAATCGCTATAGAAAGAAGTTGAAACAGCAGGGAAATAGGCCTTAGCATGGCATTTCCTCAGTCGTCCCCCTTTCTTATATCATAACTCGATAAGCATTAACAAAGCCTTTCAAAAAAGGTCCAACGAACAACAAACATGAATAACTATATAACGAAAATAAGTGACTAGATTAATTATGCTCTGAATGAAGGGAATTCGACTTCTTTTAAGAGCAATGTTAATGTAAGTCATTGATTCCGTTCAGTCAGTCCCTTTCCAAAAGGTACATCCCTCACTCCTTAGGGTATTGTATGTATTTTGAAGCTCTTAAAATCTGATCCGCTTGCCGTTGATGATGATGCGGACAGTGTGAGGAGCTCTAGACGGGATTCACAGATTGAATCTGCTACTTCTGATCATTCAGAAGCGGGCCAGCTAAAGCGGTTGAGTAGAGGGCTAGAGAAAGGGTGGATCGTAGCGAGGAGGGGCTCTCGGTTGAGGGACCCGAGCGGTAGAGCCCTTGTAGTTCACTAAGGTGCTATTGAGCTTTAGTTGCTATTCCCCTTGTGTACATATACATGACATGCTTATGCCTAAGGAAGGGAGGTATTCTCAATCTAAGGAAACCATATCTCCTTGCCTCACTAATTGGTAGGCTGAACCGCATCAGGCCACACACGCTGAATCGGCATCACTTTCGTTGGGAAAGACAAGACGCACAGCACAACGGGGTCGGCATCGGACACCCACAAGGCAAGGTTCTCTCGTGTTTTAGACAGGAATCAGCGGCCTGGGATTGATTATTTTGATAGATTAAGCCCTGTGGTTAAGCCTATCACTATTCGTCTTTGAGTATTACTCTATACCATGGCTGGACTCTTCGTCAATTGGATGTCAACAACGCTTTTCTACAGGGTCACTTAACCGAAAAGAGTCATGTCTCAACCTCGCGGTCGATACTCATTTTTCTTCTCTTCTCATGTGTGCAGGTTTCGAAAAGCAATCTATGGTCTTAAACAGGCTCCTCGCGCCTGGTATCATGAGTGAAATTTCTGATAGCTGCTTATATGCCCAGTCCGACACCTCTTTGTTCATTTATCATCAGAATGGAATGAAAGCCAAGCATCTACTAGCCGCCTAGCCAGTAAGGGGGAACGCTCCTGCTTAGTACAACCAGAAAGAAAGAATGCAGAGTAAGGCCGGGAATAGGCTTCGTAAGAGGACTGTTTGAGGTACTCTGGAAGGACAGTTACACCCATGCCAGCGGAAGACTTAGGATAAGCGGTCACTACCATCTTATTACTATGGGCTAAGCAGATACTATCACCTTAATAGCAGCAAAGAGCCATAATTGAATCACGAGGCTTTAGCCCCGAGGAAGTTTAGAACAAATTGAATTAGAATTGACGTACAATTAAGATGAATCGACATTTGATTCAAGATTCCCCTTCGACTTGTGAACTATATCTTACCTGCGGCTTATAGCCTCAATATCCATGTAGGTGTGACCTTCTACTGAGCGAAATCATTACCTTCTCTTCGCTCTTAGCTTGAAGTTCTTCTTGGCGCTACTGCCCAGCCGGGGTGAATGTACTGGATGCTGCTCGTCAAAGTCAAAGCAAGGAATATCGCACGTAAGAGATCCATAGTACGCAAAGAGAGCTTTTTCGTTTCTGTTCTTCCTTCAATAGAAGAGCACGCCCTTGGCCTTTATCACCAGATCCGCCGTATTTGGAAACAGCTGAACCTCTTTGTATTGCTAAATCCATGACTTCTTTTTTCCAATATCCCTTCTTCTTTCTTTTCTATGATTCGCGAAACATGAATTTAGCTACCTTGAACCACTGTAACGGTCTCCCCTTCTAATATCTGGGTTCTTTACTCGGCCATCCATCAGCTTCCAACCATTACCTTTATTACTGCTCAATCCATCACCTGTTCCTTGTTCCTGGATAATGTTAGCTGCGCTTTCATTTTATTTCTTATAATAATTTCATTACATTATGAGGAGATCTTTATAGCAGGATCTTCAGTTTCTTCATTCTGCTATCAATGATCTTTGGATTTTTGTTGGGTATTTCAACGCGGGCCCATGAAGAAAGGCTTGGAGGTGAGATTCCCACCAGTATTTCCTGTGCTTATTTCTCTGCTGAAGCTATTAGCTCCTGTAATACTATAACTCACTCACTTCCTGAGACTTGTTTCTCGAGGTGCGGAGTGACTCGAGCACTTGTTGCGAGAGGTGCGCTCTCGCTTCTGAGAAAATAGCTTTTATTAGTTATTAGAAGTTCTACTAGGTACAAGACTCTTACCTTTCTAACTCACTTTTAAGGGATCGTTTTTTATTTGGACAAGCATCGCGTACCATATTTGATTGACAACCTTCTGACTTCGTTTATGGCGTACCCCGTACTGATGGAAAGTAGTCTTGCTTTGTTATTGATTCGCCTAGCTTAGGGTTGAGGAAGGATCATCACTCAATACCTTCAGCCTCTGGTATACTCGTATGACAGTCCTATTCTCGGTTTGGTAACTACCGTGGTCGCGGCTCATTCTCTACAAGAGGAAGAGGGTTTCATCAACGCTATCAAGCCCTCAACTAGTTTGCATCAATCCCACTCCTCTGATCAGTTCTCTTCTCGACCCGTTTGCCAAATCTGTGGCTAAACTGGTCACTCAGCCCTAAAATGCTGGAACCGATATGACAACTCCTTCCAGAACAGTGATATTCCTCAAGCTCTTGCTGCTCTTCAGATCACGGATACCTCTGGTACAGAATGGTTTCCAGATTCTGGTGCCTCCTCTCACATTACCAATTCTGCTCATCACCTCCAACAGTCACAACCTTATGTGGGATCCGACAGTGTGATGGTTGGGGATGGAGCCTTCTTGCCCATCACTCATGTTGGATCTACCAATCTACCAAGCTCATCAGGTAGTTTACCATTAAATGAAGTTCTTGTTTGTCCTTTCATAACTAAGTCTCTTCTCTCTGTGTCCAAACTTTGTGATGATTTATCCATGCTTCTTTGAGTTTGATGCTAACGAAGTATGCATAAAGGACAAGCAAACACGGAGCCTGCTGAGCAAAGGAAAACGGTGTAAGGACATCTATATGTTGGAGAATTTGAATCTATAAGTCTTCTACTCTACAAGACAACAAGCAGCTAGTGAGCTCACTTGGCATTATAGGCTTGGGCATCCAAATCCTCAAGTTCTCCAACAACTCAAGACTAGTAAAGCTATAGTTATTAATAAAAGGGATCTTTCTGTTTGTGAATCCTGTCAGTTGGGCAAGAGCTCTAGTCTTTCGTTTTCAGGACTGTTATCACCATCTCATCCCACCGTATCCAAGT